AAATAAAATAATAAAAATAAGGGATAATAAAATATAAAAAAATTTTTATTTATATATATATTATATATTTAAAATATAACTTACTCATCTAGTAAGTTTTTATACTGAATTAAAAAAACTATTTCATACTTGATATGCTATAAGTATTTCTTTTAAATTTCATTATTTAACTATTTTTAGATAATAAATAAAACCTAAATTAATATTATTAATTAAAAAGTCATCAGAGATAATGTCATATCGATCCTTTCGTACTAGATATAAGGTTTTTATTTTCAGTTATTAGTGGTAGATATTAACCGAACTGTTTTACAACGTTCTTAAGTCCGATAGGTAGATAATCTCTTATTTTCCCCCGGTCAGAACCGTACATGAAAATTTCTAATTCATACGGCTCCCTCAAATACATAATTCAACAATTATTCTCATAAAAATATATTTCTTTAGCCAAAATGTTATATCAAGGAAAATAAATATACTAACGTATTTTAGATTTATAGTATGATATTTTAGTTGAAGCTATATCATACAGAAGATAAGATTTCTTACCTTCTTTATACCCAAAGTGAAATGTTGATTTCACCTTGATAAAGTATTTTGAGTATACACTCGAAATAGAGTGAGTATGTAACTTCTTCATACCCCAACTCAATAGGCATTGATGTATTTGATATCTAAGATATCTAAACACATTAGAAGACGAGACATGTTTATAATAGTTGGCCCAACCCCTAATAACAGAGTTAAGCGCTATTATATCCTCTCGTGAATTGCATTTCTTTATTTTAAGCCGAATATTTTTAAGAAATAATTTAACTTTTTCAGGGTTAGGTATTGTCATTGACTTACCATCTACTCTCTTAAGAGTGTAGCCTAAGAAATCTAAATTATCCTTGGAGATATCTAAAATGTGGGTTTTATCCATATTTAATGATAAGCTTCTTTCTTTTAAAAAGGAGTTTACAATAGGTATAGTCCGTTGAGCAACCCATTCATAAGGGGTGATAATAACAAAGTCATCAGCATACCTAATAAAGTGAACTCTCTTAAGTATACCATTATAGATGTTCCTTGCTTTTAGTCCATCATAAATGTGCTGTTCTAATCCGTCTAGCACCATATTGGCTATCATTGGGGATATCACACCTCCTTGAGGTACCCCTAGATTGGTATCATGAAACTCATTCACTTGGTTATTATATTCAATAAATCCCGCTTTAAGGAATTTAGCTAATATCCGAGGTTCAATTTTAATGTTATTTAAAATTCACTCATGTGAAATATTGTCAAAGAAACCTTTAATATCCGCATCTACTGCTCAGTTATTCACTGGAGCATTAGAAGATTTAATAAATTGAGCCCGATACAAATGGTTGAACGCGTCAATAGTTGATCTATTAGGACGGAAACCAAAAGAATGTTGATCACCCAAGGTTTCAGCAATTGGCTGAAGGGCAAAGCTAAACAGACATTGCATTGCTCTGTCTGCTATAGTTGGAATACCTAGTGGTCTTAATTTACCATTAGCCTTAGGGATATAGATTCTTTTTACCGGTTTAGGATTGTATTGCTCAATCTTGCCTAGTACTTTGATTATCTTGGCCTTATCTATTTCGTTCTTAATAATGAAGTTGTCAACTCCCGGTGTTTTACTTCCCGGTGATGATGCAATTGTGTCTACTGCTAATTCCCTAGCATATCCACTTCTAACCAGTATTCTTTGTAAATCCCTAACTTTAAGTCAGTTTTGATCTTTTACAGCTGCAATAATTCTGCTTTGCATTTTTCTAAGTCTTCTTAAGTTTTTGTCTGTCATAATTAAGTACTGCAATTAACTATTACTATAGTCTTTACATTTTTATATTTACTTATGTTGATGATAGACAAGCGTGAGATCCATTACTTATCTTCATTATTCCATCTCTGAAATCACCAGAAAAATAAGATGAAGCTCACAACTGTGAGTAATCAATATATATTCTATGGTTGTATTTATACATTCTTCGAAGTCAGCATCTTTTCATCTTGGATATAATCCTATGACTCTCATTACAAAAGTCCATTCGCTTTTTCTTGAATCTTCTGCTACCTATACTTTATGACTACTTCCATAGCCTTGCTAATGACTACTTTATAATGTCACTTCCTATAAATAGGTGTATATGTAGTTTACCAAGTTCTCTATGTTAAACCTTAATGATGCCTTAGCATATTTGCTTTATCTTGGCAGACTTTTCTCTTAAATTATATAACTTAAAACCCAGGCCTTTTTAAGTCCATCTGCGTATAACTTAATTACTAACTAGTTATTTACGTGTACAAGATTTTATTAACCACAAATTCGTTTCCTTAGCATAGCATCTAGTCTGCAAAAGTCATCCTTGTTAGTTAAGATTTATTCGCATTGTAATGTGGCTTCATACAGTTAAATTAACCCGCATGCACACTAGACTAATCGTATATAATGGACGATTATGGGTATTCTCCATATTTTAACATAGAACTTCTTGTCGCACACCCAGCTCACGTAACCTTTTAATTGACGAACAGTCAAACCCTTTCAAATTTTTACATCCTGTAGGATAGGTTGAGCCGACATCGAGGTCCCAATCATTGTTTACGATATGAACTCTCACACAATATTAGGCTGTTATCCCTAGCGTACCTTATCCGTTATCATTGCGACTCACTTAATCTACAATTGTTCATTATACTATACGTAAATACTATTTAGACTTGTCAGTCTTTTTATTTAAATATCATTATATTATTATAATTATTTATATACTTTTTTTATATATCTTAGTGATTTTTCTTAATATATTATATTAAAACTAAGTTAATGATATCTTATTTTTTTTATATTTAATTAAATTAAATTTAATATATTTTTTTTTTTTAATAAATTATTTTTTTTATATTTTTCTAATATAGACATATTAGTTATTTTTTATAATATTACCTTCCCAGTAAAACTATCATATTATAACTGTCCTTATTTTAAATAAGTAAGCTAAAAAGTAATTTTAAAATAAAAATTAAAAATAATATTATTTTTAAATTACAATAATTCTAATAAAATTAGAATTTAACAATTTTTAATATATAGTAAAGGTGCTAGGGTCTTCATGTCTTACCACTAATATATAGTATCTTCACTACAATTACAATTTCACTGAGTTTATATATGATACAGTTATAACATCGTTAAATCATTCATGCAGGTCAACAATTATTTGACAAGGAATTTCGCTACTTTGTAGTCCTCAAAATAAGACTGCTATTTATTAAATTTTAATAAATATATCTTATATAATATATTATTTATTATTTAACATTGAGCAGTTTCACACATTATACTATAATTTTCATTTTTGCAATGTGCTGTGTTGTTAGTAGACAGTCGTGCTATTTTACTTTTTACTCATATTCAATTTAATGAGTGTTTTTGCCGAGTTCATTATATATAATTTTCTCATTCATCTTCATTTTATTAAAATTTACACACCTGTGTCGGTATTCATTACAATTTTTTATTTATTTTTTTTCTTGTAATTAAATTTTTTAATTTTATTTCTTTAATTTAATTATTTTTTAATAAATATATTCTTCTTTTCATAAAATTACTTTCGTTTTTTATTTAAATATTGTATTTTTTTATACCTTATGTGTTGATGATAAAGTTTAATTCTTTATTTTCGTTACTCATGTAAACATTCTTTTATCAATTCATTTTTCATTTATTAATTTATTTCTTTTAATAAATCTTTTTTATTGATTATGCAATTACCAATTTTTTATTATAAAATATCAGTTTAAAAATTTAAGTACGATATATTATCGAAAAATATTTAATTTTTTATTTAATTAGTAAGTTATTACACTTTTATTAAAAAATAGTTACTATCAAACCTATTAACTAATTGTTTAATTAATTAATTTTCTTATTTCTTTTTATTTTTATATTTGTAACTTTAATTTTATTCTGGATTGTTTTCCTCTCGACTATTAACCTTATCGCCAATAGTCTGAACAAAAAATATTTCTTTAATTAAAAATTCTTAGATTACATTCTCTTTATTTAATTAAATGAAGTGCTATACTTTTTAATATTTTCATTTTTTATCATACGATAATATGTTTCATTGCAAACCAGCTTGACTCGTTCGATTTAACTTTCTCCGCATACCTTCATTTATCTGATAATATTGCAACATTAACCAGTTCAGTCATTTTATACTTAATAAAGGTAAGATCACGAGCTTTCGGGTCTTAAAAAAATTAACTTATTTCATTTTCATTTCGATTTTTTTTCTTGCTATCTTTTTAAACTTGTTCACCCATTATACAAAAGGTACCTATTTTATATTTCTATTTCATAGTGCTATTAATATTCACTGATTCAATTTTTCCTTCACAGTACTCATTATTTAAATATTGTTTTTAGTTTTAGTGATAGTTTTCACTTTATTAATATATTTTTATACATATTATTTATAAACTTTTTAATTTTCGCTCACCACTACTTATTAAATTCTTTTTTAATTTATTTTCCTATAATTACTTTGATGTTTCATTTCATTATGTTTTAAATCTAATATAGTTTTCTATTTAGGTTTTATAATTTAAATTATTTTTATACCTTTATTTCAATATTTAATTTTAATATCCTCAATGATATCTTCAATTTATTTTATTATTCATTTCATATTTTTATTATTTTATTTACTTATATTAAACCATTTTTATAAGTAATATATAATAAAAATTAATATAGAAAGTTAAAAAAAAATAAATAAAAAAAAAATTAATATAAAAAATATTAATAAAAATAATAATCAAAATGAGTATTAGAAAAACTAATCCTTTTATTTCAATAGCAAATAGTTATGTAATAGATGCACCAGAACCTTCAAATATAAGTTATTTTTGAAATTTTGGTAGTTTATTAGGTGTATGTTTAGTTATACAATTATGTACAGGAATATTTTTAGCAATGCATTATTGTTCAAATTTAGATTTAGCATTTATTTCAGTTCAACATATAATGACAGAAGTTAATTATGGTTGATTATTAAGATATGCTCATTCTAATGGAGCTGGTTTCTTTTTTATATTTGTATATTTACATATGGCTAGAGGTATTTATTATGGATCATATAGAAAACCAAGAATAGCTTTATGAAATATAGGTGTAATAATATTTTTATTAATGATAATAACTGCATTTATGGGTTATTGTTTAGTTTATGGACAAATGAGTCATTGAGGTGCTACTGTTATAACTAATTTAGTTACAGCTATACCTTATTTAGGACAAGCAATAGCTGAATTTATTTGAGGTGGATCATCTGTAAGTAATCCTACAATTCAACGTTTCTTTAGTTTACATTATTTATTACCATTTGTTATTGCTGGTATTTGTTGTTTACATTTATTAGCATTACATTCACATGGTAGTAATAATCCTTTAGGTATAACAGCTAATATTGATAGAATACCAATGCATCCTTTCTTTTTATTTAAAGATACAGTTACAATTTTTGCATTTTTATTTGTATATTTCTTTTTAATTAGTTATTATCCTGAATATTTAGGTGATCCTGAAAATAATATTCCTGGTAATCCATTAGTTACTCCTGCTGCTATTGTTCCTGAATTCTATTTATTACCTTTTTATGCTATTTTAAGAGCTATTTCTTCTAAAATAATAGGTGTATTAGCTATGTTATTTGCTATTTTAATTTTATTCGTTTTACCTTTCGTTGATTTCTCTATCATTAGAGGTAATGCTTTTAAATTCTTATCTAAAATTTTATTCGGTTTCTTCTGTGTTAATTTCATTTTATTAGGTTTAATTGGTGCAATGCATATTGAAGTTCCTTATATTATTATTGGTCAATTAGCTACTATTTTCTATTTTAGTTATTTTATAATTTTATTACCTTTAATTTCTATTTTAGAAAATATATTATTTTATTTAGCTATTAAACGTTAATTAATTTAATTTCTATTTTTATTTTTCCTACCTTAATTTATCTTTCCTGGTCTTATATAATTGAGAATTTAATTTTCATAATTGAAAAGTAATTTATTTGTTTTCTCAATTTTATTTACATTATTAATTATGCCACAATTAGTTCCTTTCTTTTTTTTAAATCAAATGTTTTGAGGTTATTTAATTATTTTAATTATAATTATTTTATCATCTAAATTTGTTTTACCTAGAGTATTATCTATTTATTTAAGCCGTATGTTTATATTAAAATTAAAAAAATAATTTATTTAAATAAAATTTAACAATAAAATTAATTCCTAATAAAATTAGGAATTAATGAATATATATATTAAAAATAAATAAAAAATTAAATGTTATTTATAAATTCACCATTAGAACAATTTGAAATTAATAATTTTGTAAATAATTTATCATTTTTAAAATTTACAACTTTTTCATTATATTGTATATTAGTATTAGGAGTATATTATATATTTAATATATATGTATTTAAATCAGGAAAATTAATTTCTACTAATTATAATATATTTATTGAAGCATTATATAGTACTATATTAAATATGGTTAAAAGTCAAATAGGAAATAAAGGAAATAAATATTTTCCTTTAATATATTCATTATTTATATTTATATTATTTAGTAATTTAATTTCTATGATTCCTTATAATTTTGCTATTAATGCACAATTAATATTTACTATTAGTTTAAGTATAACTATTTGAATAGGTTTAACAATATTAGGTTTAATTAAACATAAATTTGAATATTTTGGTTTATTTATACCTTCTGGTACTTCTTTACCTTTAGTTCCTTTCTTAGTTATAATTGAAATAATTTCTAATATTGCACGTAGTATTAGTTTAGGTTTAAGATTAGGTGCTAATATATTATCAGGTCATTTATTATTAACTATTTTATGTGGTTTAATATTTGATTTTATTATAAGTTCATCTTTCATTATTGCTATTTTAGGTTTTATCCCTTTAATTATAATTTTAGGTATTGTAAGTTTAGAATTCGCTATAGCTGCAAAACAAGCTTATGTTTTCTGTGTTTTAACTTGTAGTTATATTAAAGATGCTATTTATTTACATTAAATAGGTCTATTTAATTTAATTTTATTTTCCTTTCCCAGTTTTAAGTTAATATAAGTAAATTAATATATATTAATGACTAAGAAAGTTCAATAAAAAAATTTATATAAAGTTAATTAAATTTAACAATAAAAAAATAAAAATGATACAAAAAAATATAAAAACAAATTTATATCAATCTAATCCATTTCATTTAGTAAAACCATCACCATGACCTATATATTTAGTATTTGGATTATTTGGATTTTTATTAAATTTAACAATGATAATGCATAATATTACAGATAATTATATGATATTATTAATTAATGTAATTACATTAATTTATATTGGATTATTATGAAGTAGAGATATTATAGGTGAAGCTACATATTTAGGTGAACATACATCAAAAGTAAGTGAAGGATTAAATATAGGATTTTTATTATTTTTAATAACAGAATTAATGTGATTTTTTGGAATATTTTGAGCATATTTTTATTCTGCATTAACTCCTTCTGTTGAAATTGGTGAAATTTGACCTCCTATAAGTATTATACCTATACAAGCTACTGATTTACCTTTATTTAATACATTAATATTATTAATAAGTGGTGCAACTATAACTTATAGTCATCATGCATTAATAGCAAGAAATAGATTTAATAGTATATTTGGATTATTTTTAACTATATTATTAGGTTTTTTATTTATTATTTGTCAATATTTTGAATATTATTATTGTTCATATACTTTAGCTGATAGTGTTTATGGTTCTGTTTTCTTTATGTTAACAGGTTTACATGGTATACATGTTATAACTGGTACTTTATTATTATGTTTAAATTTTTATAGATTATATAATTATCAATTAACTTCTGAAAAACATACTGGATTTAATACATCTATTTTATTATGACATTTTTTAGATGTTGCATGATTATTTGTATATATTGTATGTTATTATTGAGGTGTTTAAGATCCCCGGTTGTCTTTTTCAATTTATTTTATTTTTCCTAAGGAAAAGAAATCATTGGTTAGATAGATTTATTGCTATTAAATTTGGTTATATTATACCTGTGTAAGTTCGAATCTTACCTTTTCTGAGAGTATAATCTGAAAATAATAAAATATAAAGTAAATTTAATTAAGAAATTTTATAAATATATTTTAATGAATATTAATTTAATTAACAATTATGTTGGTCCAACTAAAGGATATCATTGAGTAGAATCATGATTATTTTCTACAAATTGTCAAAATATAAGTATTTTATATGGTATATTTTCATTATTTTCAGGATTAGTAGGTTTATCATTAAGTGTTTTAATGAGAATTGAATTATCATCTCCTAATCCTCAGATATTAATGCATAATGGACAATTATGAAATGTATTAATAACAGCTCATGCTTTATTTATGGTGTTCTATTTAGTTATGCCTATAACTATGGGAGCATTAGCTAATTATTTAGTACCATTACAAATAGGATCAAATGATACAGCATTCCCTAGAATAAATAATTTAGCTTTTGTTGTATTATTACCTAGTATGTTATTTGCAGTATTAAGTTGTTTAATTGATGAAGGACCAGGATCAGGATGAACGTTAAAAATATGACGTTCTAAAATATTACTTGATGCGAAAAAGACTTCTCCTTTATTTAGGAATTTATTAAATTACTCATTGATCTTATTACAAACAGTAAAAAAATTTAATCCTATAAATTATTCCTATTGGTCTAATTTATGGAATAAATCTAATACTATCTTAAATCCTTATTTAATAATTTAGATAGAAATAGATTTATTATTATAAGTTTATTCGCCTCCTTAATTAATTTATATTTATATTTATATTTATATTTAAATTTATATTTAATTAGGGATCAGAGACTTCTGGATTTATATAACAATAACAAAATTTTGTTATATAGTATATATACTATATACCCCAGAAATTTATTTAAAAAACAATTAAATAAATTTAACGTAATAAAATGATATATATTATCTATATCTAATTTTAATTTTAATTTTAAAAAAAAACTTAAATTTAATAATTCAAGTTATGAATTATTAAATAAAAATAAATTTTTAAAACCTAATAAAACACCTTTTAATTTTAATGAATATTTAGTAGGTTTAACTGATGGAAATGGAATATTTAATATATACATAAATTCAGATAAAACTAAAGTTATATTTAAATTCAAAATAGCTTTAACTATAAAAAATATTCAACTATTATATTATTTAAAATCTCAATTAAAATGTGGACAAGTTTACATTAATAATAATATGGCTTCTTTTAATATAACAAATAAAGAACATTTAAAAAATATAATATTACCTATATTTGATAATTATCCTTTATTAACAAGTAAAAGATTTGATTATATAAAATTTAAAGAATCAATATTGGAAAGTTATAAAACTAATACTCAAAATATAGAGAATATTATTAATATTAAAAATAAAATAAAACCTGAAAATTATATTTCAGATGCTTGATTAAATATAAATAAGACCCCTGCAAGCGCAGGGGACCCATCCGTATACGGATGGTCTATTCAAGAATATGAAATAATGTCAAGATCTTGAATAATAGGATTTATTGAAATAAAAGATTGTTTTAATTATGTAAATATAAATAAATTTATAATTATTCATAATTTTAATATTACTCAAAAAGTAGATAAAATTATATTAGATAATATAAAAAATAAATTTAAAATAACAACAACTTCCTGCCCTCACCCGTATTCAAGTTCTGTAAAATTAAAAGAAAATAATATTTATAGTTTAAATATTACTAATAATAAAAATATAAAATATATTATTGATTATTTAACATTTGATGATTATTCATCTTTATTTAAAGGAATTCAAAGTTATAAATTTAATTTATGAAGACGTAGTTATTTTAAATATAAAGGAAATTATAAAAAATTAAATAAAATTAGAGATAGAATTCGTTATTTAGTTTAATTTATAACGATATATAATAATGATACCACCTGTCTTCTTTATTTTACGGCAGGAACTATTATTAATTAAATTAATATATATATATCATTTAAGAAATAGTCCAAACAAAATGGAGACATTTTGAAATTAAATAGATATCCTCCTTTAACTTCTTTACAATCACATTCAGGTTCTTCTATAGATATGGCAATATTTGCATTACATTTATCAGGTTTATCTTCTATTTTTGGTGCTATTAATTTAATGGTAACAATTATTAATATGCGTGCTAATGGTATGGATTATTCTAAATTACCTTTATTTGTATGATCTGTATTAATAACTGCAGTATTAATAATATTAGCATTACCTGTATTGGCAGCAGGATTAACAATGTTATTAATGGATCGTAATTTTAATACTTCTTTCTTTGTAGTTAGTGGTGGTGGAGATCCATTATTATATGAGCATATTTTCTATAAAAACCCGGTTTTAATTTTAATTTGATTAACGAGTGGAATATATCTTATTTTAACTTTAAATAATTTGAAGACGAGGTCTTATTTAATTAATAAATTAATTCATCCTTCGGATATAGTTGGTCTATATAAAAAAGAAAATAATATTTCTTTTATTAAATCTAATATAAATTTAGATTCTTTTTATTTAGAATATAATAAATATTATAATAAAAAACCTTCTTCAGAATTTTTAGAATGATTTATTGGTTTTTTTGAAGGAAATGGAGAATTTATTAATTATAAAAATAAAAGAGTTTCTTTATGTATATTTCAAAAAGAAAAAGAAATATTATTTTTTATTAAACAAAATTTATCTATGGGAAATATTCAATATTATTCTAAAAAAAAAAATATATATCAATTAATTATATCTAAACAAACAGATTTAATTATTTTAGCTAATTTATTTAATGGTAATATTACATTACCTATAAAATTACTAAAATTTCAAATATTTTTATCTAATTTAAATATGAATTTAATTAAACAAAATTTATCTATTATTAATTTTATTTCTCATTGTAGATTACCTTCATTAAATGATTATTGATTAAGTGGATTAACTGATGCTAATGGTTATTTTTCAATATATTTTTTTAATGATTTTAAATATTCTATTCAATATTTAATATCACAAAAATATGATATTAATAAAATAATTTTAGAATATATTAACTTTAATTTATTTAATTTTGAAATAAATTATGTTAATTCTCATAAAAATAATTATGAATTAAAAATTAATGATATTCATAATTGTAATAAATTAATATCTTTATATTTTGATAATTTTCCATTATTTTCTAAAAAATTAGAAAACTATAATAAATGAAAATATATTCTAAATCAAATTGAAAAAAAAAATCATTTAGATAAAATTAAAAGAATAGAATTAATTAAAATATCTAAATTAATTAAAGACCCCCGGGGACCGGGGGGAAATATCCCTCGGTCTTAGGTCTAATTTAATTAAGTTAAAATAAGATATATTATAATAAAATTAATTTTAAGATAATTTAATTTATTATCTTAAAATATCCAATATTGGAAAAGAGGATAAGGTATAATGTATAAATTATTAGAATTAAATAAAACATATGCTGAAAGGAAATAAATATAAATTAGATTTTATTTAATGAAATTCTAGAAAAATAAAAATTTTTATTTTTAAATATATATATAAATTATATAATTTTAAGGAATTACCTTAATTCTAGTTAATATTATTTATTAAAAATATACTATCTAATCTAGTATATAAATGAATTAATTATCCTTAGCTTTAGCTGAGGAATAACCCGTATACGGGTAAAATAAATATATAGCTTAATATATATATTTAAATATAATTCTATTTAATAAATTAAATATTAGCAACATTGATGGTACGGTCAACTATTTCTCTATAATATAGACCGTCGATTAATTAAGTAATTGCTACAGACTGCTTCATCGATGGGTGTAAAAGCTTAAGCTTAATGTACAGTCGATCTTTTATAAAATGAACATTTTATTTAATTAAATAGTCCAATATGGCTATTACTAATAATATTAGTATAATTATAGATTAATAATAAAGAGTGAAAAAGATATTAATTTAAAAAGATGGATTCTTTGGTCAAATATGGCCTATAATAATTATAATAATTATAATTATAAATTACGCTATATGCGGGAAAGATTTTAAAAAAATATATACTAATAGTCCCTGCTATATAGCAGGGTATAATCCGTATTCGGGTAATATAATAAGAGATATATTAATATATCCCATATTAGTTAAAATTATATTTCAAGATTTATTTATGATCTTATTTAATCCGCAGGTAATTAAAAATCAAATAAATTTATTTTCGGTTCAAAATAAATTGAAAAATAAAAGTACCTCAGAGACTACACGCGTAACAAATAATTGAAAAAAAGAGATTTGAGAATCTGAAAAATGATTTAATCAATGATTATCTGGTTTAATTGATGGAGATGGTTGTTTATTAATCTCAAAAAAAGGATATCTTAGTTGTGAAATTACAATGAATATAAATGATATTAAAGCATTAAAATTTATACAAAATAAAATAGGTGGTAATATTAAATTAAGATCAGGAGTAAAAGCATTAAGATGAAGAATGAATAATCATAAAGGTATGATTGATTTAATTAATAGAATAAATGGAAATATTAGACATACTACAAGATTAAAACAATTATATAAAATTTGTGATAAATTAAATATTCCAGTTTTAACACCTAATAAATTAGATAAAAATAATGCATGATTTATAGGATTTTTTGATGCGGATGGTTCAATTTCATTAAATTTAAAAACAACACAAATATATATTAGTATAACTAATAAATTATTAATTGATATAATAGAATATAAAAATATATTTGGAGGAAATATATATTATGATAAATCACAAAATGGATATTTTAAATGACAAATATCAGCAAAAAAAGATATTTTAAATATATATGAAATATTAAAATATTCTAAATCATATAAAAATAAAAGAATATTATTAATTAAAAAATTTTATATTTTAAAAAATATCTATAAACAACCATTATTTAAAAATGCATGATTAAGATTTGAATCTCAATGAAAAATATAAAAGAATATTATATAAATATAAATATAAAATTATTTGAAGATATAGTCCAATAAGATTAAATATCTTAAGCATCCAGAAGTTTATATCTTAATTGTACCAGTATTTGGTGTAGTTAGTCAAATTGTACAAGTTTATGCTAAAAAACCTATATTTGGTAAAATAGGTATGATTTATGCTATGGCAAGTATTGGTTTCTTAGGATTCTGTGTATGAAGTCATCATATGTTCACAGTAGGATTAGATGCAGATAAAAGAAAACAACTGTCGTGATTTTTTGTAAAAAAAATCTTATTATATAACTGTTTGCTTGGAAATTTAAATATAGTTAATATCCTAAAGGAAAAATTATTAACTCCCCATTTAGGGGAACATCTATATATTTATAAATATATAAATGGTATTAAATCAATCTTATATTTTAGAATTATAGTATGAAATTGATTTGTTAAATTATGAGCAGGTAATTTTACTTTATTAAATATCATAAAAACTAGAATTAAAAATAAAAATTCACATTTAAACATGAAAGAAGTTAATTATAATTTTAATTATAATAGTCTTCCTAAAAATATTATAATTAAAAATATAAAAGACATAGATTTAGGATATTATATAGCTGGATTAATTGAAGGAAATGGAAATATAGAAAAAGAAGAAATAATAATAAATTTTAATATAAAAGATATACAAAATTTATATAAATTAAAAAAATTAATTGGATATGGTAAAATATTAAAAAATTCTTCTATAGTTAAATTATATTTTAATTCTAAAGAATCAAGATTAAGAATATATAAATTAATAAATGGTAAATTATTAGGTCCATTTAAACATCAACAATTAATTAATCAAAAATATGATATAGAATTTAATATTCCAATTAAACCAATAATGGATAAAAAAAAATTTAATATTTATAATAATGCATGATTAACAGGATTTGCTGATGCTAATTCTCAATTTAAAGTGTATTTAACTAAATCTAAAACTAATAAATATAACTGAGAAGAGATTAAACTAGTTTTAATAATAAATCAAAAGAATGATTATTTATTACAAATTATTAAAGAACAAATAGGGGGTAATATATATAATAATACTCAAATAGACCTCGGTGGAAGACCGGGGGTCTTTAATTATAATTCAACTAGTTTAAAAGTATCACATAATATTATAAAATATTTTGATATTTATTCTCCTTTACATAATAGTAAATATATTCAATATTTAAAATGACGTAAAGTATATAATATGATAATAAATAAAAAACATAATAAAGATTTAGAGAAAATTAAATCAATAAAAAAATTTTTAGATTTAATAAATTAAACTAAATTTTAATATTACCTATTTAGGTAATATTATTTAAAAGAACCTCAGAGACTTAGCTGAATATTCAGATTTTATAATTAAGACCCCCGGGATTTCACCGGGGGGCCCTCGGTATTCCACCGAGGTCTTAATTAATTATAGTGCGTTATATATCCTATATATAAAATATATAGCATCTAATACCTTAAATATTTCTTAGTAATAAGTTATATAGGATAAAGATACAGTCCAAATTGAGTAGAGCTTATTTTTCAGGAGCATCATTAATAATTGCTATACCAACAGGTTCTAAAATATTTTCATGACTTGCAACTATTTATGGTGGAACATTACGTTGAACTACTCCATTATTATATGCAGTAGGTTTCATAGTATTATTCACTATAGGTGGTGTAACAGGAGTAGTAATAGCAAATAGTTCATTAGATATTATGTTCCATGATACATATTATGTTGTAGCTCAAAAAAAGGGCCAATATTTAAATACTGATAAATTAAATATTGCAATTGACTTAATGCTGGGAACTATATGAATAAATATACTATATATATATAAAGGTTTAAATAAGATAAAACGAATATTTTATAATAAAACTTTAATAAGAAGTTATATATATAGTCAAAATTATTTATTTTTGTGAATAACAAATATACAATCAGCAAATAACTTAATTTGAAAATTAGTTCAAAATTTAATAATAAACTTATTTAAATTAATTCATTTATTTATTATTAAATTAGGTGTTTCAGAGACTAAACGTCAATTATGTAAAATAGAAATATTGAATAATAAAAAAATAGAATCTATAAATAATATAAAATTTTGAGAATGATTAGCAGGTATAATTGATGGAAAAGGTAATTTTGATTTAAGAAAAAATGATAATACTAATTTATTAGAATTAAAAACAATTAGAATTAAATTACATAATAGAGATTTACGTATATTAACTAGAATTCAAAATAAATTACATATGGGAAGAATTAATACTATTAATAATAAACCATATTCATTATGAATAATATCAACAAAAGAAGAAATGTCTTATATAATTAATAATTTAAATGGATTAATTAGATTAAAATATGATAATTTTATAAAATCTTGTAATTATTTAAATATTCCTATTATTATACCTGATTATAATATTAAACCATATAGTCCTTATTTATCTGGATTAATTGATACTGATGGTTCAATAATATTTAATTATTCTAAAAATAGAATAGATTGTTCATTATTATTTAAATATAATAAATATTCTAATAAATTAAATTTAGATAATGTAATACCCAATTATTCTCCTTATAGAAAAATTAATAAAAATTCAATATTATTTAGATATCAAAATGTAAATGGTATGATTTTAATATATAATTATTGTATGAAAAATAGATTATTTTGTGATTTTAAATTTTATAGAATTACTAAAATACCTTATTTTATACAAATAAGAAAATTTAAATATAGTAAAAATATTAAAGAATATTTATTATATAAATCTTTTCTTTTAAATTTTATTAAATATGAAAATCCTTTATGATTTAAAGTACCTTTTATTTCTAAATTATTATAAAGATATAGTCCAAAAAATTAAATTAAATTAAATTAGACCGGACATATTATATTATATTATATTATATTATATTATATTATATTATATTATATTTTCCTCGGTCTTTCAAGGTTTTTTAATTTTAGCATTTTCATTATGTATTAAGTTTAGGTGTTGTATTTGGTGTTTTTGCAGCTTATTATTTCTGAAGTCCAAAAATGTTTGGATTATATTATAATGAAACATTAGCTCAAATACAATTCTGAATCTTATTTATTGGTTCTAATACTACATTTATGCCATTACATTTCTTAGGTTTACAAGGTTTACCTCGTAGATATCCTAATTATCCTGATGCATATTATGGTTGAAATTTAATAGCTTCATTTGGTTCAATTATTTCTACTATTTCTATTGTATTATTCTTTTATATTATATATGATCAATTCGTTAATGGATTAAATAATAATCAAAAAGCTAGCCCGCGGGCTCTTGATCCTGATTTTACTGAATCTAATATTATTTTTAATAAATATAATTCTAATAGAACTAGTAGTTTAGAATGAGCTTCTGAAAATCCAGCTCCTTTACATTCATATAATTCTACACCTATTATGTAAAATAATTATTATTATATATTTATTTATTAATTAATTATATATAATTTTTATTTTATTTATTTACCTATATTATAGGTAATTATAATAGGAGTCCAACTAATTAATTAGAATTTAATTAAGATGAAGGACAAATTTAATTTTTTTTTTCCTTTTTATATCTATATTTTCTAGATATAAATTTATTATAAGTAAATATTAATAATAATGTTCATGGGTGATAAAATTAATTGCAAATTAATTGATATGAGTTCAATTCTCATCATTATTTTATATTCTAATCGTTTAATGGTAAGACATGGTTCTTCTAAAGCCACAATTGAAGTTCAAATCTTCATTAGAATGAAAAATAAGGTAAAGTAAGGTAATTATAGCTTAATGGTAAAGCAAATGTTTGTGGTACATAAGATTAGAGTTCAAATCTCTATTATTACCCTTAAATGGATTAATAGCTTAATAGGTAAAGTGTTTACTTGTCGAGTAAAAGGATGTTTGTTCAAATCAAACTTAATTCGTAAGCTTTTAACTTAATGGTAAAGTGCAAAATTGATAATTTTGATATATAAGTTCAATTCTTATAAAGCTTATAGGGATTATAATTTAATGGTAGAATGTTAACTTTGCAAGTTAATAATTCGAGTTCAATTCTCGATGATTCCATATAAGTAAATAATAAAAGACCTGAATACCGAGGGTTTAAAGAGATTAAAATAAATTGAAGAGTTTGATGTTGGCTCAGTAAAACTACTATATAGATGAAAATACATGCAAGTAAATATATTAATTTAATTATATTTGCGAAGACATGAGTAAAAAATAATTATTTGAACTTTAAATTAAGTCAAGTTATTTAAAACATTAGGTAGTTGATAAGTTAAAATCTTATCAAGCCATTAATATGTTTAACTGTAAATAAAAGTTTGAACAGTCATGTTAACCTTGAAAGATGGTTAAAGCTCATTGGGCTCAGCAGTAAATAATATTTGTCAATGAACGAAAGTTTGAACGAGTAATCTATAAAAATGAGATATAATAAATCAGAAATTTTTAATTTAATAAATATCAAATAATATAAAATTTAAATTTAAATTATATAATGAATAATTTAAATAATAGTTCTAACCAAAAATTAATTGTGCCAGAAGTTTCGGTTATACAAATAGAGCAAGTAGTTTACATTAAAGGTTTAAAGGATTAGTAGACAGTTAAAAAATAACTAGAATAAAAAGAAATATTTAATGAAAAATAAAAGTAAAAGTTAAATTTAACAATATTTATTAGACAACCAATATATGAAAATATTAAATATAATTTTTATTGACGTTGAGATAATGAAACCTAAAGTATCAAGTTGGACTTGTTAACCAATTAGTTTTAGGCGTAAACAATGTATATTAAAAAAATATTAATTAATTTTTTAAAAATAATTTAAAATATACCACCTGAAAAGTATAATACAGAATTGAAATTTAAAACAATAGGCCGTTTAACTACAGTAACAGTGGATTATGTGGCTTAATACGATAATCCCCGAGAATCTTACCATAAAAAAATATATATATTTATAAATAATATTTATATTTTGCATATTTAATACAAATGCTACATAGCTGTCATAAGTTCATATTGTGAAAGTAAATTTAATGAACTCAATCTATTATATATAAATTTTAATATATATTAATATATAGAAAAGGACAAGTCATCATGGCTTTAATATTATGGGCAGCACACGTAATACAAAAATAAAAAAAAATAGAAATAATTATTTAGTTTTCTATTTATAAATTTATAATTTAATAACTGTAATTCGTTATTATTTAGAAGGAATTGTCAGTAATGATATTTTAGTAAAATATCGTGAAAATTTGAGTTATGGGTACTAATTACTCATCATTTGGGTGAATAAAATAATTATTAATTAAATTTTAATTATTATTATTTTAAACTCCTGAGAAGTTGAAATATAGTTGTCGTAGATGAATCTGCGGCGGTAAATACATTATTAATTACTCCCCTACCCCCCCCAGGGCATATTATATTATATTATATTATATCCCTCGGCCATAATGGCCAAGGTCATTTTAATTAAAGTTCTTATAGCTTAAATGGTTAGAGCACTAAATTGAAGATTTAGGTGTATATGTTCAATTCATGTTAAGAACAAAATTTATGTTATGTCTAGATAGTTTAAATGGTTAAAACATTTACCTCATATGTAATTAATGTAGGTTCAATCCCTACTTTAGGCAATATAATATAATATAATATAATATAACTAAATTTAATAAAAAATTTAATAAAAAAATAATAAATCAATTATAATGTTAGAAATAATAAGAAAAATAATATTAAATATGAATAAATTAAAATTATTAACTATATCTAATAAAAATATATCTAATAAAAATATATCTAATTTTAATTATAATAATAATAATATAATAGATGAAAATAATATAAAACATAAATATATCCCTAAAACATATATTAAGGGTATATTATTTCAAACATCTAAATATGGATTAGGATCAATAAAATTAAATTTAAATATTTTATATAAAGAACCAATAATTAAATATAAAAAAAATAATTATGAAATAATATTATTTATATATCAATCATTAACAAATAATAATACAAGAAATAAATTAATAAATAAAATAATAAAAAAATTAATTAATATAAAAAATAATGAAATAATTATATTAAATAAAAAATATATATTTAATATTAAACCAATAATATTATTATATGATTATTTAGATAGTAATATATTAAGTAAAAATTTAAGTAAATATATATATAAAAATCCAAAAACAGAAATATTAAATAATTTAAGATTAAATTATGAAAAAAGAATATATAATATATTAAAAAATAAAAAGAATAAAGAAATAATAATAAAAAAATTAAAATTGAATAATAATTATATATTTAATCCCCATATAATATTATATAATATATATAATAAATTAATAATAGGTAATATAATAAAATATCAAGGTAAAAATAAAAATATAGAAAGTAATGCAAGATCATTAAAATGATATCAAGATAATAAATTAAATACATTATTATCATCAAATATAACTAAATCTCAAAATGCAATTATTAGTAAAAATGGGAAATTTAATATTAAAATAAAATTAAATCATTTTTAATTAATATAAGTAAATATAAAAATATAAAGACTATAGTAATAGTTATATAAATAAATTAATAAATAAATGCAATTAGTTTTAGCAGGTAAATATATAGGAGCTGGTATAGCTACAATCGGATTATTAGGAGCAGGTATAGGTATAGCTATCGTATTTGCAGCATTAATAAATGGTACAGCTAGAAATCCTAGTTTAAGATCTTCATTATTCACATATGCTATATTAGGATTTGGTTTAGTAGAAGCAACAGGATTATTCTGTTTAATGATATCATTCATGTTATTATATGCAGTTTAATTTAGTTATTAAATAATAATTTTTTTTTACTTATTTATAATGTCTATGTAGTTTAATGGGTCAAAACAATATGCTGTTAACATATGAAAAAAGGTTCAAATCCTTTCGTGGACTAATGATTATAGGTTAAGGGTAGACCATCAATTTTCCAAATTGAGAGTCAGAGTTCAAATCTCTGTAATCATATAAATAATATGATTTAATTTAAATAAAAAAAGATATATATATAAAATGTTAATTATAAATAATTATAATAATATATTTAATGATGTACCTACACCTTGAGGTATGTATTTACAAGATTCAGCTTCACCTATAGCTGAAGGGATATTAGAAGTACATGATACAGTAATGTTTTATTTAATAATAATATTAATATTAGTAGGTTATTTAACATATTCAATAATAAAATTTAATAATAAAATAAGTTATAAATATTTAACTCATGGTTCATTATTAGAATTTATTTGAACTTTATTTCCTGTAATAATATTATTATTAATTGCTTTCCCTTCATTTATATTATTATATTTAACTGATGATGTAATTGATCCAGCAATGACAATTAAATGTATTGGTTTACAATGATATTGAAGTTATGAATATTCAGATTTTATTAATGATAATGGTGAAACTATTTCATTTGATTCATATATGATACCTGAAGAAATGTTAGAATTTGGACAATTACGTTTATTAGATGTTGATTCTAGAGTTGTTGTTCCTATTGATACTCATATTCGTTTCATTGTTACTGGTGGTGATGTTATTCATAGTTTCACTGTTCCTGCTTTAGGTTTTAAAGTTGATGCTACTCCTGGTAGATTATTACAAATTAGTACTATTATCCTTCGTGAAGGTAGATTTTATGGTCAATGTAGTGAAATTTGTGGTGTTGCACATAGTGAAATGCCTATAACTATTGAAGCTGTTTCTTTACCTAAATTCTTAGATTGATTAAATGAACAATAATTTAATTTTAATTTTAATTTTAATTTTAATTTTAATTTTAATTTTAATTTTAATTTTAATTTTAATTTTAATTTTAATTTTAATTTTAATTTTAATTTTAATTAAGTCTCATATAAATCTTAATCTAGTTTTTTAATTATTTTTTCCTTTTTATATTTCGAATATGTTTAGTATATTGGTATTACTAGCTAAGCTGTAAACTTAGTAACTATTTAGTTGTGTAGGTTCAATTCCTATCATATTCATTAAATTAAATCAGACATGTTAGAATCGAACTAACTTTCTCTGAATCCCAAATTCAGCGTCTCACCATTTAACCTATGTCTGTTTCGTTTATATTTTAAGGTATTAGTTTAATGGTTAAAACATCTATTTTACACATAGAAGAGTAATAGTTCAATTCTATTATACCTTATTTTATTTTAATTCATAATAATTTTTCCCTAATATATATAATAAATATGGTCTTATCTTATTATTTATATATTTTTATTTGTTTTTATATGTATATTATTAAATTAATAATATGACAAATTAAATTAATAATATGACAAATTAAATTAATGGGTGATTAATTAATTTTTATATTTTAAGTATAATGAGAATTGAACTCATATATTCTACTTAAAAGGTAGATGTTCTAACCATTAAACTATATACTCAATAAAATTTTAGATTGGTAAGATTCGAACTTACATCTTTTTAACTCAAATTTAAATTGACTTGCCTATTAGTCTACAATCTAAATAAAGATAAAATGATTAATGAGTTAAAGACCTGAATACCGAGGGATATACCGGTGAAATCCCGGGGGTCGCCCATTAATAATTAATAAGATATTAATATTTAAATAGTCTAGGTCTAATAAATATAATATAATATATTATTACTTATAAATAATATCAATCGAAGGACTTGAACCTTCATGCATTAAAGCATTATAACTTAACTATAACGTGTCTACCAATTTCACCAGATTGATTAAAGGTTAAACCGAGGGGCCTACCCTACCCTACCCGGGTAGTCTTAAATATTCCTTTAATATGGAATTAATATAGAATGACAGAGAATTGAACTCTGATCAAACCATTATGAGTGGTTGGCTTTAACCATTAAGCTATCATTCTAAAAAATTTTAGCAACAACAAGATTTGAACTTGTAGCATAAGATCATGAATCTTATATGTTAACTATTACACTATATTGCTTGATTTAATTTTAATCTTAGTAGGAATTGAACCTACATTTTTAGAATGAAGATCTAACGTTCTAACCATTTAACTATAAGATCTATTTATATTTTATCATATTTAGTTATTTTTACAAGAGCAAGAGGAATTGAACCCCTATTTTACGATTTGAAGTCGTAAATAATAACCATTATATGATACTCTTATTAATTAAACACTTAATAAGAATTGAACTTATATTTTTAATTCCGTAGATTAATGTTTTAACCATTAAACTATAAGTGTTGTTATTTTTAATTATTACTAAATTAAGTTAAGTTAAGTTAAGTTAAGTTAAGTTATGATTGATGGGGTTTGAACCCATAAAGCTTAAATTCTAAATTTAATGTGTTTAACCAATTTCACCACAATCATAATTAATAAAATAATTATATATTTAAATAAGCATTATTAAATAAAAATATTAACCTAAAGTTTATAATAAAGATTTATTTTTAATAAAAAACTGATTTTATTAACTAAGATATTAATTTACAAAAATAAATAAATAAATATTTTTTAATTTTAATAAAAAAATCTGATTTTATTAACTTTAATGACTTTCAATTATTAAATATATCGAACATAACAAGATTCGAACTTGTGATTCCAAAAAATAGAATAAAACAACTCAAGTGTTTCACTTTAAACCACTCAGTCATATGTTCAAAGATACTGAATAGTGAACTTGAATCACTAACTATCGATTACAAAACGATTGCTTTACCAATTAAGCTAAATCAGCAAATT